AAGAATTAAAGCCAAAATCTCAAATCAAAGTAGATCGATTTTTTTTTATTCCCGAAGAAGTGCATATTTTACCCGAATCTTCTTCCATAATGGTACGGAATAATAGTCTCGTTGGAATAGGAACACCAATCACTTTAAATATAAGAAGTCGAGTAGGTGGATTGGTCCGATTAGAAAAGAAAAAAAAAAAAATGGAATTAAAAATCTTTTCTGGAAATATCCATTTTCCCGGAGAGATGGATAAGATATCCCGACACAGTGCCATCTTGATACCACCCGGAACGGTAAAAAAAAAATGGAAGGAATCAAAAAAAATGAACAATTGGACCTATGTCCAATGGATCGCAACTACCAAGAAAAAGTATTTTGTTTTGGTTCGACCTGTAATTCTATATGAAATACCGGACAGTATCCATTTTGTAAAACTTTTTCCCCAAGATCTGTTCCAGGAAAGGGATAATCTGGAACTTAAAGTTCTCAATTATATTCTTTATGGAAATGGAAAATCTATTCGGGGAATTTCCGACACAAGGATTCAATTAGTTCGGACTTGTTTAGTCTTGAATTGGGATCAAGACAAAAAAAGTTCTTCTATTGAGGAGGCCCTCGCTTCCTTTGTTGAAGTAAGTACAAATGGTTTGATTGAGTATTTCCTAAGAATTGACTTAGTGAAATCTCATACTTCATATATCAGAAAAAGGAATGACTCATCTGGTTTAGGATGTATCTCAGATAATGAATCGGATCGGATCAATATCAATCCATTTTTATCTATTCATTCCAAGGCAAAAATTCAACAATCACGTAGCCAAAATCAAGGAACTATTCGTATGTTGTTGAATAGAAATAAGGAATGCCGATCTTTGATAATTTTGTCATCATCTAATTGTTTTCAAATGAGACCATTCAACAACGTAAAATATCACAATGGGATAAGAAAAGGAATTAATAAATTTAAAAAAGATTCTATAATTCCAATTAAGAATTCGTTAGGCCCTTTAGGAATAGCCCTTCAAATTGCAAATTTTTATTCATTTTACCGTTCAATAACTCATAATCAGATCTCAATAACTAAAAATTTGCAACTTGACAAATTCAAGGAAACTTTTCAAGTAATTAAATATTATTTAATGGACGAAAATGAGAAAATTTTGAAACCCGATCTATACAGTAACATCGTTTTAAATCCATTCCATTTGAATTGGTATTTTCTCCATCATAATTATTGTGAAAAAACGTTTACAATAATCAGTCTTGGACAATTTATTTGTGAAAATATATGCATAGCTCAAACGAAAAATGGACCACACCTAAAACTAAAATCGGGTCAAGTTCTAACTGTTCAAATGGATTCTGTAATAATAAGATCGGCTAACCCTTATTTGGCAACTCCAGGAGCAACCATTCATGGCCATTATGGAGAAATCCTTTATGAAGGAGATATATTCGTTACATTTATATATGAAAAATCGAGATCAGGTGATATAACACAAGGTCTTCCAAAAGTGGAACAGATATTAGAAATACGTTCGATTGATTCAATATCGATGAATCTAGAAAAAAGAATTGATGCTTGGAACGAGTGTATAACAAGAATTCTCGGCATTCCTTGGGGATTCTTGATTGGTGCTGAGCTAACTATCGCGCAAAGTCGTATTTCTTTGGTTAATAAAATCCAAAAGGTTTATCGATCCCAGGGAGTACACATCCATAATAGACATATAGAAATTATTGTGCGTCAAATAACATCCAAAGTCTTGGTTTCAGAAGATGGAATGTCTAATGTATTTTTACCTGGCGAACTAATTGGATTATTGCGAGCCGAACGAACGGGGCGTGCCTTGGAAGAAGCGATTTGTTACCGAGCTTTATTATTGGGAATAACAAAAACATCTCTGAATACTCAAAGTTTCATATCCGAAGCGAGTTTTCAAGAAACCGCTAGAGTTTTAGCAAAAGCCGCTCTTCGGGGTCGTATCGATTGGTTGAAAGGTCTTAAAGAGAATGTTGTTTTAGGGGGAATGATACCCGTTGGTACCGGATTCAAAAGAATAATGCACCGTTCGCGGTCAAGGCAACATAACAAGATTACCTTGGAAAAAAAAAAGAATTTGTTCGAAGTAGAAATTAGAAATCTTTTGTTCCATCACAAAAAAATTCTTTGATTTTTTTCATTTCAAAGAATTTATGTGATACATTAGAAATCTAGGATTTAATTCTTCCTAAAAGCAGATTAGATTCATCCCTTTAAATGCAGTCATTTGATTTGGTAATAAAGTAAGTATAATAAATAAGAAAATCATAATAAATAGAAAAAAATGAATGGGCTGATTATGTATTAATGGCCAATCTTGAATAAAAGAGAAGGTTCCGTCGGAACAATTATTTATTTCTATTTCAGGATACCTGGTTTCTTTTTTTTTTCAATCTTTTTTTTTTTAAAAAAAAGGTGTGGGGATAAATGACAAAAAGATATTGGAACATAACTTTTGAAGAGATGATGGAAGCAGGAGTTCATTTTGGCCATGATACTAGGAAATGGAATCCTCGAATGGCACCTTATATATCCGCAAAGCGTAAAGGTATTCATATTACAAATCTTACTCGAACTGCTCGTTTTTTATCAGAAGCTTGTGATTTGGTTTTTGATGCAGCAAGCAGAGGAAAACAATTCTTAATTGTTGGTACCAAAAAAAAAGCAGCCGATTCAGTAACACGGGCTGCAATAAGAGCTCGATGTCATTATGTTAATAAAAAATGGCTCGGTGGTATGTTAACGAATTGGTATACTACCGAAACGAGACTTCGTAAGTTCAGGGACTTGAGAACGGAGCAAAAGACGGGGAAACTCAACTGTCTTCCAAAAAGAGATGCCGCTATGTTGAAGAGACAATTATCTCATTTGGAAACATATCTGGGCGGCATAAAATATATGACGGGGTTACCCGATATTGTAATAATCGTTGATCAGCAAGAAGAATATACGGCTCTTCGAGAATGTATCACTTTGGGAATTCCAACGATTTGTTTAATCGATACAAATTGTGACCCAGATCTCGCAGATATTTCCATTCCAGCTAATGATGATGCTATAGCTTCAATCCGATTCATTCTTAACAAATTGGTATTTGCAATTTGTGAGGGTCGTTCTAGCTATATACAAAATTATTGATTAATAATAAGATAAAGAAATTTTTAGATTTTTTGGGGGGGGATTCATAGATTTATGTAATCGGTTATTATACCATTACAAAATTGTGCAAAAAGAAAAAAAAAAGATAAAAAGAACAAACAGAAATCTTACGTGATGAGTAGGTATTCAAAATAGAAAATGAAAGTAAAAAAGGAAATGGTTGAATCAAAATAATTCCCTTTCAAGTTATATTTTTTTATTTTAGAGGGCAGGGCAATATGAATGTTCTATTATGTTCCATGAACACATTAAACAGATTATACGATATATCTGCTGTGGAAGTAGGTCAACATTTCTATTGGCAAATAGGGGATTTTCAAGTGCATGCTCAAGTACTTATTACCTCTTGGGTTGTAATTGCTATCTTATTAGTTTCAACCATTCTAGTTGTTCGAAATCCGCAAACTATTCCTACTTCCGGTCAGAATTTCTTTGAATATGTCCTTGAATTCATTCGAGACGTGAGTAAAACTCAGATTGGAGAAGAATATGGTCCGTGGGTTCCATTTATTGGAACTCTGTTTCTATTTATTTTTGTTTCGAATTGGTCAGGGGCCCTTTTGCCTTGGAAAATTATAAAGTTACCTCATGGAGAATTAGCTGCACCCACAAATGATATAAATACTACTGTTGCATTAGCTTTACTTACGTCAGTAGCATATTTCTATGCGGGTATTTCAAAAAAAGGATTGGCTTATTTTGGTAAATATATCCAACCAACTCCAATCCTTTTACCGATTAACATCTTAGAAGATTTCACAAAACCCTTATCGCTTAGTTTTCGACTTTTCGGAAATATATTAGCTGATGAATTAGTAGTTGTTGTTCTTGTTTCGTTAGTACCTTTAGTAGTTCCTATACCTGTTATGTTCCTTGGATTATTTACAAGCGGTATTCAAGCTCTTATTTTTGCTACTTTAGCTGCGGCGTATATAGGTGAATCCATGGAAGGACATCATTGATTTAAATAAGAATCAAAAGGATTATCCACAACCCCCCAAAAAAAGATGCAATAAGGATAAGGTATAAATAAAATAAGTATATGATTTAGTGTAATATAATAATAAAATTTAAAAAATTACCAGGGAATTGTAAAAAAAAAATAGGGTAGGGTGAGGGGGTCGAACTAGGTGTATATATAATCTAATCGCTATAAGACAACTCTTTCTTTTTTGGAGGTTTCAAAGAATGATTCTTGAATCCGATTGAATCTAAGACACAACTAATTGGTTTACGGTATGGAAGAAACACATGTATATGTCATATTAGATATTCACTAGTTATATATGACTATATATCTAAATTTGTCCTGCGACTACTCTAAATTTAGATGGAATTCAAAAAACAAAGCCCTTCCTTTTCATCTCTTTCATCTGTTGTAATTGTGAATTGAATTATGGAATGACTAAAAAAAGGAAATAAAGAAAAAGAAAGAACGAAGAATTTAAATAAAGGTTCGAAAATTTAAGATAAGAACAAAAATGGTATGTATTTACAAAAAACTACATGGGTAGAAACGAAAAGAAAAATCGAAGTAATTCAGTTTGAATTTTTGAATTACACTTCGACTAGATAAAGATAAATAGGAAGAATGAAATAAGAAATTCATAATTTCTTGGTTGATTATATTATTAACTATTTTTTTTTTTTCTTTATTTTATTTGGAATAGGAGAAACTTATCATGAATCCAATTATTTCTGCTGCTTCTGTTATTGCTGCTGGGTTGGCCGTCGGGCTTGCTTCTATTGGACCTGGGATTGGTCAAGGCACAGCTGCAGGGCAAGCTGTAGAAGGGATTGCGAGACAACCGGAAGCAGAGGACAAAATACGGGGTACTTTATTACTTAGTCTGGCTTTTATGGAAGCTTTAACTATTTATGGGCTGGTTGTAGCATTAGCGCTTTTATTTGCGAATCCTTTTGTTTAATCTTTTTTAAAAAATAGAAAAATAAAAATACATATTCTTTGGACTTTCTTTGCTGCTCTTGCTTTTTTTTTTGAAATTATATTAAGATTTCACTCCTACAATTTTTTCTTCATTCGGACAAGAACACGGGGGGAGGACAGATTTATGGGGTGAGGGATTAACATACTGATTCGCCTTCTTCCTTCCCTTTTTTAGTCCAATGAACCTTCCCCCCCTTTTTTTTATTTAGAAAGTTTTTAGAAAGTGTTGAAAAAAACTAGAAATTTTGCAATTGACATAAGAACTAGTATCTAATTCTAATAAGTATCATTCTTATGGGGAATCTTTCAATTGACTAACCAATTCAAAATATAGAATATATTTATTAAAAAATAGATTCTATATTCTCTAATATTATAATTATAGAATCTTCTTATTAAATTATATTAATATTCTTACTAATAATTAATATTAATTATTAGTAAGAAATGGAAATTCTATTATTTATTTTTATATAATAAAAAATTAATATAATAAATTATTATATAAAAATAAATATAAATAAATATAATACTATTAAATTAAATATCATATAAAAAAAACGAATAAAAAATCGAAAAATAGGAATCGTAGAAAGAAAATTAGTCTATCCATAAGAGGAGATGCGATCATATGAAAAATATAACCGATTCTTTTCTTTGCTTGAGTTACTGGCCATCCGCCGGAAGTTTCGGGTTTGATACCGATATTTTAGCAACAAATCTAATAAATCTAAGTGTAGTGCTAGGTGTATTGATTTTTTTTGGAAAGGGAGTGTGTGCGAGTTGTTTATTTCAAAGAATAGATTGGATCCAACCAACTGCACTTTTTTCGTTATAACTAGGAAAATGTGCATGATCCCGCGAATGACTTCTTAATAAATTAAGAAAAAAATAGTTAAGAACCATAGCATTTCGTGATTCATTGGTAAATCTACTTTGATTCTCTATCAACCAAGAATTTTGGAACATTACCATGGTTAAAGCTAACTAGTTTGAAGTTTAGACGCAGTGTAGTACTCTTTCTACCACTATGTTAATACGGAAATGGTTTCAAAAAATGCAATTTTTTTCGATATAGAACACTCATGTCGATAAAATGGCTTGAATTCTCTTTACGATGAAAAATTGGTTAACACCTCCTTTTATACAATGCGGAATCGATGACCTACGTATAAATTAATCAGAATTCTTTGGACTTGAAGAAAAAAAAACAACTTTGCTGACAATTATTTGTTTGGTCAGAAGAGTCCTCCAAATATTTTGGTCTTGTATTGGTAATCATTTTCAAGATTTTTAGAACTAGAAATAGAGAAAAGAGGATAGGCTCATTCCATAATAAAGATAGGTAAATTTCCTATAAGGAATTGAGTGTGAGAGCCAAATGAATTGAAAGATTCATGTTTGGTTCGGGAAGAGATCATAGACATTTTGAAATGAATGGAAAGAGAATCTACTTTCATTAAGTGATTTATTAGATAATCGAAAACAGAGAATCTTGAGAACTATTCGAAATTCAGAAGAACTGCGGGAAGGAGCCGTTGAACAGCTGGAAAAAGCCCGGGCCCGCTTAAGGAAAGTAGAAACGGAAGCAGATCGGTTTCGAGTGAATGGTTATTCTGAGATAGAACGAGAAAAATTGAATTTAATTAATTCAATTTATACAACTTTGGAACAATTAGAAAATTACAAAAATGAAACCATTCAGTTTGAACAACAAAGGGCGATTCATCAAGTCCAACAGCGGGTGTTACAACAAGCCTTACAGGGAGCTCTGGGAACTCTGAATAATTGCTTAAACAACGAGTTACATTTACGTACCATCGGTGCTAATATTGGTATGTTTGGGGCGATGAAAGAAAAAAATAACTGATTAGTCGTTCTACTATAATATAGAGTATAGGCATTATCTTTTTTTCTTCTAAAAAGAATCAAATTAAGAAATATTCATGGTAACCATTCGTGCAGATGAAATTAGTAAAATAATCCGTGAACGTATTGAGCAATATAACACCGAAGTAAAAATTGTAAATACGGGTACCGTACTTCAAGTAGGCGATGGCATTGCTCGTATTTATGGTCTTGATGAAGTAATGGCAGGTGAATTAGTAGAATTTGAAGAGGGTACTATAGGCATTGCTTTGAATTTGGAATCAAAAAATGTTGGTGTTGTTTTAATGGGTGATGGTTTGATGATACAAGAGGGAAGTTCGGTAAAAGCAACAGGAAGAATTGCTCAGATACCAGTAAGTGAGGCTTATTTGGGTCGTGTTATAAATGCCCTGGCTAAACCTATTGACGGTCGAGGAGAAATTTCAGCTTCGGAATCTCGGTTAATCGAATCTCCCGCTCCCGGTATTAT